ATTCAATCGGAATATTCAAATTATTTTTATCAAATGACTATTCTTTATATTGTATTTTCATGTAAATAGGGGCAAGAAAGCTCTATGGAAAAACGGTGGTTCGATTCGATGTTGTTTAGGGGAGAATTAGAATACAGGTGTGGGCTAAGTAAATCAATAGATAGTCTTGGTGGTCCTATTGAAAATTACAGTGAAGGCGCGGATCCAATTTTAAATGATATGGATAAAGACATTCCTAATGGGATTGATAGTAACACTTCTAGTTACAGTAATGTTGATCATTTAGTTGGCATAAGGTACATTCGAAATTTCATATCTGATCACACTTTTATAGTTAGAGATAGTAATAGGAACGGTTACTCCATCTATTTTGATATTGAAAATAATATTTTTGAGATTGACAACGACCATTCTTTTCTAAGGGAAACAAAAAGTTATTTTTATAGTTATCAGAATTCTAGCTATCTGAATAATGTATCTAAGAGCGACGATCCTCACTATGATCGTTCCTTGTATGATACTAAATATAGTTGGAATAAGCACATTAATAGTCGCGTTGACAGTTATTTTCGTTCTCAAATCTGTACTGATAGTTATAGTGGTGGCAATTACAATGCCAGTTACATTTATAGTTACGTTTGTGGCGAAAGCGGAAATAGTAGTGAAAGCGGGAGTTACGGTATAAGAACCAGCACGGATGATAGTGAAAAAACTCTACGAGAAAGAAAAAATAAGTTAGAGAGAACTATAACTCAAATAAGAGAAAGAAAAAATGATTTAGAGAGAACTAAAAAATACAAGCATTTGTGGATTCAATGCGAAAATTGTTATGGATTAAATTATAAGAAATTTTTTAAATTTCAAATGAATATTTGTGAACATTGTGGACGTCATTTGAAAATGAATAGTTCAGATAGAATCGAACTTTCGATCGATCCAGGTACTTGGGATCCTATGGATGAAGACATGGTCTCTCGGGATCCCATTAAATTTCATTCGCGGGAGGAACCTTATAAAGATCGTATTGATTTTAATCAAAGAAAGACAGGGTTAACTGAGGCTGTTCAAACAGGCACAGGTCAACTAAATGGTATTCCCGTAGCAATTGGTGTTATGGATTTTCAGTTTATGGGGGGTAGTATGGGATCGGTTGTGGGCGAGAAAATCACACGTTTGATCGAGTATGCTACCAATCAATTTTTACCTCTTATTCTAGTGTGCGCTTCCGGGGGAGCACGCATGCAAGAAGGAAGTTTGAGCTTGATGCAAATGGCTAAAATATCTTCTGCTTTATATGATTATCAATCAAATAAAAAGTTATTCTATATATCAATCCTTACATCTCCTACTACGGGTGGGGTGACGGCTAGTTTTGGTATGTTGGGAGATATCATTATTGCCGAACCCAATGCCTACGTTGCATTTGCGGGTAAAAGAGTAATTGAACAAACATTGAATAAGACAATACCTGAGGGTTCACAAGCGGCTGAATATTTATTCCATAAGGGCTTATTCGATCCAATCGTACCACGTAATCCTTTAAAAGGCGTTCTGAGTGAGTTATTTAAACTCCATGCTTTCTTTCCTTTGAACCGAAAAAGTAAATTAAGTAGAGACTTATATCCTTAACTTAATATCATATCCTTAATTTAAAATTTATTTAATATCCTATCCATTTAGATATCTATTTAGTTTAATTTTTTAATGTTTAACTTGTATTGTTTAACTTATTAACTTGTTTATATATATATTTGTATATTTTTTTATTTAATGTTTTAGTATATATACTCTTATATTATAGACTCTTTATTATATCTTATTTAGTAGATATACCTAATATAATAGACTCTTCCATTACATACTCTTTATTAGTGTATATACTCCCTTAGGTATACTTGGTATAATAGTATAATTATATATGAATTATAAGATATCTCTATAACAGGTACAAATATTAATATACCGATAAATAACAAAATAACAGGTACAAATATAAAATCGAGGTACTCATTCTATGACAACTCTCGCCTTCTTACCCTCTATTTTTGTGCCTTTAGTGGGCTTAGTATTTCCGGCAATTGCAATGGTTTCTTTATCTCTTCATGTTCAAAAAAATAAAATTTTTTAGATACGATGGGGCCAAATCTTATCTATTTTATTTTTTTTTCAAGACTTACTTGGATCGTAAGACGAATATTCAATTTTGTAGAATATGGTATTGGTATAACGTGTGTCTTTCTCCGAGCATAAGTTCGTATGCATGTGTAAACCTGATATATGAGTAAATGAATTAGAGCTATTTGAAAATAGATCGGGGTGAATTTCTGAAATGTAAAGTCAATATATCTATATTATAGATATATATGCGGATATCTATAGGAAATCATATCATATGTAAAGGAATGTTATTTTTTTAGTTTAGAGCTAAGCAATTCGATGAATTACTCCTAAAGGTTCACATCATAATAGTGCTAGTCGATGAGGGTTACTTCGGAAACAAAAAAACGAAAGTCAATTTTTTTTTTGTTATTCCCCGATTCCAATAAAATGCAACTAAATCGAGTATAGTATGAGTTGGCGATCAGACCGTATATGGATAGAACTTATAACGGGGTCTCGAAAAACGAGTAATTTCTGCTGGGCCTTTATCCTTTTTTTAGGTTCAGTAGGATTTTTATTGGTTGGAACTTCCAGTTATCTTGGTAGGAATGTTATATCTTTATTCCCCTCTCAGCAAATAGTTTTTTTTCCACAAGGGATCGTGATGTCTTTCTATGGAATCGCAGGTCTTTTTATTAGCTCCTATTTGTGGTGCACAATTTCGTGGAATATAGGTAGTGGTTATGATCGATTCGATATAAAAGAAGGAACAGTGTATATTTTTCGTTGGGGATTTCCTGGAAAAAACCGTCGCATCTTCCTTCGATTCCTTATGAAAGACATTCAGTCCATCAGAATAGAAGTTAAGGAGGGTGTTTATGCTCGTCGTGCCCTTTATATGGAAATCAGAGGCCAGGGATCCGTTCCCTTGACTCGTACTGATGAGAATTTGACTCTACGAGAAATTGAGCAAAAAGCTGCCGAATTGGCCTATTTCTTGCGTGTACCAATTGAACTATTTTGAAAAAAAAAAAAAGAACTGAAGAATGACTGCTTTCTTAGCAAGAGGGAAAAAACGAAAACTCAAGAATCCTCTTTTTTCTATAGCATAACTTAACTGAAGTTTCTTCAGAACGCTCATTCGAGCCAAAAGCAAACGTACACGGAACAATCAGAAAACGAAATTTTTTTTTGTCCACAAAAATGCTTTTTTTATGCGTATGTAAAGTCACTTAACTCAATTCAGTAATAAAACAAGCAAAAAACCCAAATAATAGACTCATCCCATATATTTCATATATAAAAAATTCCGAAATGGAACAAAGAAATTTTTTTTTTATTTATTTCTTCATTCGAATTGGAAGTGGACTTTTTTTTTTTTTTATTCTATTTCTGTATTTTCTGTATTGTTTTTCTGTATTCTTTTTGAATTCAAGGATTAATCACTTTACTGAATCACAAATAAAAAAACAGGGAATAGGTTTATGGGCTCTATGACTTATAATGGAATAGAACCGATGCTTGATAGAAATATTAGTATCGTATAGAGTCGACAAATGAGGTGGGTTCAATTACAAATTAACAGACGAAAAAATGGCAAAAAAGAAAGTATTCATTTCCCTTATATATCTTGCATCTATAGTATTTTTGCCTTGGTGGATCTCTCTCTCATTTAATAAAAGCCTGGAATTCTGGGCTACTAATTGGTGGCATACTAGGAATTCGGAAATTTTCTTGAATATCATTCAAGAAAAGAGTATTCTAAAAAAATTCATAGAATTAGAGGAACTCTCCCGCTTGGACGAAATGATAAAGGAATACCCGGAAACACATTTACAAAAGCTTCACAACGGAATTTACAAAGAAACGATCCAATTGATCAAGATACACAATGAGGATTGTATTCATACGATTTTTCATTTCTCGACAAATATAATATCTTTCGTTATTCTAAGTAGTTATTCTATTATAGGTAATGAAGAACTTGTTATTCTTAACTCTTGGGTTCAAGAATTCCTATATAACTTAAGCGACACAATAAAAGCTTTTTCTATTCTTTTATTAACCGATTTATGTATAGGATTCCATTCGCCACACGGTTGGGAACTAATGATTGGCTCTGTCTACAAAGATTTTGGATTTGCTCATAACGATCAAATTATATCAGGTCTTGTTTCTACTTTTCCAGTCATTTTAGATACAATTTTTAAATATTGGATCTTTCGTTATTTAAATCGCGTATCTCCGTCACTTGTAGTGATTTATCATTCAATGAATGACTGAAAAACGATCGACCGATCCAATTCTCCAATTCTAATGTTTCTTACTATGTACAGTACATAAGTAAAACATTCAAAATTGTACTTATTCCTTCTACCCATATAGGGGATTCCTTCAACATTTCAGTAAAATTTTTTCAGTAAATAGCAGAATTATAGATAGGGAACTATACTAACGACTTATCTAATTTTATTGTAGAATTTTTCGGGATCAATGATTGGACCATGCAAACTAGAAAAACCTTTTCTTGGATAAATGAACATATTACTCGATCTATTTTCGTCTCGCTCATGATATATATAATAACTCGGGCACCCATTTCAAACGCATATCCCATTTTTGCACAGCAGAGTTATGAAAATCCACGAGAAGCGACTGGCCGTATTGTATGTGCCAATTGCCATTTAGCTAATAAGCCCGTAGATATCGAGGTTCCACAAGCGGTACTTCCCGATACTGTATTTGAAGCAGTTGTTCGAATTCCTTATGATCTGCAACTGAAACAAGTTCTTGCCAATGGGAAAAGGGGGGCTTTGAATGTAGGGGCTGTTCTTATTTTACCTGAGGGTTTTGAATTAGCCCCCCCCGATCGTATTTCGCCCGAGATTAAAGAAAAGATA